TTCAGAGTATCCATTCATTCGATACTCATCTGCTTCTATTTCCACTTTACGTAAGCGAGTCCGGGCTCTTTCGAGCTGCTCGACGGCCCCTTTACGTAATTCTTCCGAATTTCGAATAGTACTTAAAATCCTCTGTTTTCGATTATCTAATAAATCATTTAATGAAAGTAGATTATCTTACCATTAATTTCACAACTTCCATGATCTCTTCCCGAACCAAACATGAATCTTTCGATTCATTTGGCTCTCACGCTCAAATATTTATTTATGGTATGAGTATTCCCATAGCTTTTTTAATGTAATGAGCCTACCTTCTCTTTTCTGTTTGTAGTTAAACATATCAAAACTTATAAAATAAAAAACCAGAATATTAGGAAGACTCTTCCGACTAGACCAGATCAAAATCTAAAATTGTCAGCAAAGTTGTTTTTTTATTTGTACTTTTTTTTTTTCATTTTTTTGAATGAAAAAAGAAAATATGATTATAAAAATTAAAATAATAATAATTATATTATATTTTTGTTTCTTCAAGTCCAAAAATTCCTCTTTTTTATACATAGGTCGTCGATTCGGCATTAGATAAAAAAAGGAACTTTGTTTGCTTTTTTTATCTCATAAATAGTTTAAATTTATTTATTGATATGAGTGTTATATATCAAAATCAAATAAATTACCAATTTTTTTTGAACTATTTGGTTACTAACGTAGTGGTAGAAAGAATACCATGTTTTGTCCGGACTTTAAACAATTTAGCTTTAACCATGTTAAAGGTCTCGCATTATTGGTTGATAGAGAATCAAAGTGGATTTACCAATAAATCACGAAATGCTATGGTTCTTGCATATAATTTCTTAATTTATTCAGAAGAAATTCGCAGAAGAAATTCGTCGAGATCGTGCACTTTTTTACTATTTCCCCTATCCCTTATAAATACCATAAGTGCAGATGGATGGATCCATCCTATTCTTGAAATAAACAACTCGCACACACTCCCTTTCCAAAATAAATCAATACACCAAGCACTACACTTAGATTTATTGGATTTGTTGCTAAAATATCGGTATTAAACCCGAAACTTCCGGCGTATGGCCAGTGGCCCAAGTAAACGAAAGAATCAATTACATTTTTCATATATTCTCCTCTCTTTTCTTTTGGATAGGACTAACAAAGAACAGAGTTATTTTTGTATCACTCCGATCGCCCTTTTTTTTTGATCGATTTCTTTTTTTTTTTTTTTTATTTCCACTTTATTTATTTAATGAGAATAAAAGAAATCTAGTAATTTCATTTGTTTTGTTTAAATTTTTTTACATTTTCAAAAATTTTCTAATAAGATACTTTACTTAGACTTTAGACTTAGGTTTTAGATCTGATATCAATTGAAAAATATTTCATTTGTTGAAACACTTCCAAACAATGAAAATAAAAAAGTTTTCTATTGTACTAAGCTAAAGACAGAAAGGAAGAAAGCAAGTGAATGCGGTAATTCCTCATCTTCAAATCAACCCTTCCTAGGTATTGTCTCAATAAATAAGTAATTTTATAGTAACGTGTTAATATAATTCTAAGAAGCAAAGGAAAATTCCAAGTTAAGAGTTAATAAGAAAAAAGTCTCTAAGGTACTTTTTTTATATTTTGAGGATTAAACAAAAGGATTCGCAAATAAAAGTGCTAATGCCACAACCAGTCCGTAAATTGTTAAAGCTTCCATAAAAGCTAGACTAAGCAATAAAGTACCTCGTATTTTACCCTCTGCTTCCGGTTGTCTCGCAATACCTTCTACAGCTTGGCCTGCAGCAGTACCTTGACCAACTCCAGGTCCTATAGAAGCAAGCCCCACGGCCAATCCAGCAGCAATAACGGAAGCGGCAGAAATCAGTGGATTCATGGTAAGTTCCTCACACAAAACAAAAAAGAAGAAATGGTTAATGATACAATCAACCAATCAATTATGACTTTTTTAATTAAGATTCACGAGTTGAAATAATAATATTAATTACTAAATTAAAAAACGGAATCGTCAGAACTATCTCGTTTTTAGTTTTTAACTATCATAGAGTTTTTGTAAATCCATATGCATACAGTTGTAACTATTGTATTTCTTTGTTTCAAACCACTCTTTCATTTAATTCTTCGTTCTTTACTACACTACACTATTGTTAAGTTTATTTATTTTTTCATTCAAAAAAAAATTGCTAGAAGAGAAGGACTGATATTGAAATCTATCTAAATGCAGTGTGAGCTGCAATCAATATCAATCAAATTATCAAATTAATTTAATACCAAATTAATCCAATATAAATATAAATTAATATAAATAATTAATATAAATAAAAATTAATATAACGGATAATAAATATATATATTTATTTTATGTTGTATATTGTTCATATATAACATAACAAATATGAATAATGAGGATCCAGATTATGATTATAGGATTGGTTGTAATTAGGAAAAATAGAAATTCTAGCCTTACAATACTATAATAAATAAATAATAAATAAATAAATAAAATAAACAATACTATAAAAAAAATAAATATTATATAAATATTATATAGTTATGTAATATAGCGATATTATGGATAGACTTATCTCATATAACTAAAGAATATTTAATGTGATTCTAATATCACATATCCATTCTTTTCTTCCATAATGTAAACCATCCTAATTTTTTTTAATTGATTCTGGAATAGAATAATTCCTAGAAAAATAGACGGGGGTTTAGAGCCTATAGACATTATTACATATATTATACTCTAACTATAACCTCCCCAGCCCTTCTTTTTTTTAGAATTCTGTTGGAATATTGTCTATCTTTTCTCCTACAATTCTAGATGATGGAATCATACACTATTATCTTACCCATCCAATTGGATTATCATGAATCATGTGGGATAAGCTTGCTTAATAATAGAATTAAAAAAAAAAAAGACTATTTGAAAAGCTAGTTAATGATGACCTTCCATGGATTCACCTATATAAGCCGCGGCTAAGGTTGCAAAAATAAGAGCTTGAATACCACTTGTAAATAATCCAAGAAACATGACAGGTATAGGAACTACTGAAGGGACTAAAGAAACAAGAACAACAACTACTAATTCATCAGCTAATATATTTCCGAAAAGTCGAAAACTAAGAGATAAAGGTTTTGTGAAATCTTCTAGGATGTTAATTGGTAAAAGGATGGGGGTTGGTTGAATGTATTTCCCAAAATAACCCAATCCTTTTTTGCTAAGACCCGCATAAAAATATGCGACGGACGTGAGTAAAGCTAAAGCAACAGTAGTATTTATATCATTCGTGGGTGCAGCTAATTCTCCATGAGGTAACTGTATAATTTTCCAAGGTAAAAGAGCACCTGACCAGTTAGAAACAAAAATAAAGAGGAACATAGTTCCGATAAAGGGAACCCAAGGGCCATATTCTTCTCCAATCTGGGTTTTGCTTAAGTCTCGAATAAATTCAAGGATATATTCAAAGAAATTCTGACCGTTGGTCGGAATGGTTTGTGGATTCCGAACAGCTATAATGACTGAACCTAATAAGATAGCAATTACTACCCAAGAAGTGATAAGTACTTGGGCATGGATTTGTAAACCTCCTATTTGCCAATATAAATGTTGGCCTACCTCTACACCCGATATATCGTATAACCCTTTGAGTGTTTTAATGGAACATGGTATAACATTCATATTGTACTCTAGCAGAAATTGAACTTCAAAAAAGAAATTATTTTGATTCAACCATCTCTATCTCTTTTTCAACTCACCAATATGAATCAAAAATCGTATTCATTAATTGTATATTTAAGATATCAAGAATTTACATAGGATACCAAGAAATCACGTAATATAATAACATATTATCAATATGCCCGCACTTACCTTTTTGCTTTTTTTTTTATTTAATTCAAGAATAGTAACCGAATCCAAAAAATCCCCCCTTAATCATAATCAAGGATTTCTTATATAGCTAGAGCGGCCCTCACAAATTGCGGATACTAATTTGTTAAGAACCAATCGGATTGAAGCTATAGCATCATCGTTGGATGGAATCGAAATATCTGCGAGATCCGGGTCACAATTTGTATCGATTAAACAAATCGTCGGAATACCCAAAATTACACACTCTCGAAGAGCCGTATATTCTTCTTGCTGATCAACGATGATCACAATATCAGGCAACCTCGTCATATATTTGATACCGCCGAGATATGTTTGCAAGGTAAATAATTTTCTCTTCAATATTGCCGCATCTCTTTTGGGAAGACGGTTGAGTTTACCCATCTTTTGTTCTGCTCTTAAATCCCTGATCTTTTGAAGTCTCGTTTCCGTAGTAGACCAATTCGTTAACATACCACCAAGCCATTTTTTATTAACATAATGACACCGGGCTCTTATTGCAGCCGATGCTACTAAATCTGCTGCTTTATTTTTGGTACCAACAATTAAGAAGGTTCTTCCCCTACTTGCCGCATCAAAAACTAAATCAGAGGCTTCTGATAAAAAACGAGCAGTTCCAGTGAGATTTGTAATATGAATACCTTTACGCTTTGCAGAGATGTAAGGGGCCATTCTAGGATTCCATTTCTTAGTACCATGACCAAAATGAACTCCGGCCTCCATCATCTCTTCTAAATTAATGTTCCAATATCTTCTTGTCATTTTTCCCACACTTCCTTTTTGTTTTTTTTTTTAACTTTAACAAAGAGACGAGGTACTTTGAAATAAGTAATTGTTCCGATGGAACCTTCTGCCGGGAATTGACCTTTAATACACAGTACAAACCATTAATGTCTTTTAATTACTTATTTTTTTATCAATATTCGAACAAGAACAAGATAGTTAAGTTAAAAGAAAAGCCAGACCAGATAATTAAAAACAGATAATTAAAAGATAGTTAAAGATAGTTAAAGTAAAAGAATCCGCTCTTAGGAATCATGAAATCGCGTAAATGATTTCTTAGGAATCATGAAATCGCGTAAATGATTGTTCTAATGTCTCATGGAAATTGTTTGGTACATTTGGTACATAAGAACAAAATAATTCTCTATGGTGTAACAAAAGATCTTTTATTTCCAAGTCAAATAGATTCTTTCTTTTGATTTCCAAATAAAAGTTTTTGTCCTTACTTGAATGGTGCACTAATTTTTTGAATCCTGTACCAACAGGTATAATTCCACCTAGAACAACATTCTCTTTCAGGCCTTTCAACCAATCAATACGACCTCGTAGAGCAGCTTTTGCTAAAACTCGAGCGGTTTCTTGAAAACTTGCTTCGGATATGAAACTTTGAGTATTCAAAGATGTCCTTGTTATTCCCAATAGGATTGCGCGATAAGAAATCGCTTCGTCCAAAGCGCGCCCCACTCGTTCCGCTCGCAACAATCCAATTAATTCCCCAGGTGAAAAAACATTAGACATTCCATCTTCTGAAACCAACACTTTTGATGTTACTTGACGTACAATAATCTCTATATGTCTATTATGGATCTGTACCCCCTGAGATCGATAAACCCTTTGGATTTTATTAACCAAAGAGATACGACTTTGAGCTATGGTTAGCTCAGCTTGAATCAAGAATCCCCAGGGGATTCCAAAAATTTTTGGTATACCTTTGTTCCAACCTTCAACTCTCCTTTCAAGGTTCATTGATATTGAATCAATCGAACGTACTTCTAAGATTTGTTCCACTTTTGGAAGACCTTGTGTTATGTCACCAGATCTTGATTTTTCATATATAAATGTAACTAATGTATCTCCTTCGTAAAATATTTTACCATAATGGCCATGAATAGTTGCTCCTGGAGTGGCTAAATAGGGCTTAGCGGATCTTATAATCAAAGCGTCAACATCAACAATTATAATTTGCCCGGATTTTTTTATGTGCGGTTTGTATTTGAATAGACATATATTTTCACAAAAAAATTGTCCAAGGCTAATTATTGTAGATGTCTCTTCCCAATAATCGTGATGGAGAAAATGCCAATTCAAATGGAATGGATTCAAAATGATGTTACTGCATGGATCGGGATTATAAATCCTCCTATTTTCATCTATTAAACAGTATTTAAGTACTTGAAGTACTTGGAAAGTCTGTTGAAAATTACCAAGTAGCAAATATTTCTTTAACAAAATCTGATTATAAGTTATTAAATGGTAAAATGAATATAAATTTACCATTTTAGGGACAATAGTCCCCAAAGGACACAACAAATCCTTAATTGGGATTATGGGATCCGATTCTTTTATCATGTTATATTTCGAACCATTGAATGGACCAATTCGAGAACAATTGGATGATGACAAAATTATCAAAGATTGGCATTCCTTATTTCGATTCAACAATGTACCAATAGTACCTTGATGTTGTGTAAGTAATTGAATACTAACCTTGCAGTAAAAAGGATTTATATTTGTACGATCTAATCCATTATCGGAAATCAATCCTGAACTTGCCCTATCATATCTTTTTCCGATATACGAAATGCTGGACTTTACTAACTCAATTCTCATAAAATTTCGAATCAGATCATTTCCCTTTACCTCAATAAAGGAAGCACGAATCTCTTTCGGAGAACCATTTTGTTCTGGATCCCAATTCAATATTAAACAAGTGCGAACTAATTGAATACTTGTGTGAAAAATTCCTCGAATTGACTTGCCGTTTCCATAAAGGATATAATTGACAACTCTAAGTTGGACATTATCCTTTTCCCGCAAGAGATCTTGAGGAAAAAGTGTTGCTAAATTTATGCCATCAGTTATTTCATATGTGACTACGGGTCGAACCGAAACAAAATACTTTTTCTTCGTGGGTGTGATCCGTTGGACATAGATCCAATTTTTCAATTTTTTTGATTCCTTAGAATTTTTTTTTTTTGTTTTCGGTGGTATAAAAATGCCGCTGTGCCTAGATATCTTATCTGCCTCTCCAGGAAAATAAATATCTCCGGAAAATATTTTTAGTTCAATATATTTTTTTTTTCTCTCCAGGCGGACTAATCCGCCTACTCGACTTCTTGTATTTAAAGCGAGTTGTGTATCTACTCCAATGATACTATTGTTCTGGACCATTATCAATGAAGATCCAGGTAAAATATGCACTTCCTCGAGAATAAAAAAAAAATGATCTACTTTCATTTGGTATTTCGGAATAAATTCTTTTGATCCTCTATACTCAATCAAATCCTCTTTTTTGATAATTGAATTGACCTCTACGGTCCCATATTTAGTAATTCCCGAATTATTTCTTCTGTATCGTGGATCATCAAAAAAAGCAAGAATACTATTTCTACGTAAAATACCCTGTTTTGGTATTTCGATTGAAATACCAAAACAGGGTATTAGTTCATTCTCTCGTTTTTGATCATATTGTAATGGGATGATGAATCTATTTCTTCGCTTTTTCGCCAAGAAATAAGAATTCCCTTGGATAATAGAAGGATATATAATATTCCAACGACCATTATATATGGTTTGATCAGGTCTTGTTGAATAGTCAAGAATTTTCTTATCTTTTTTATCAGAAGTATCTAACAATTTATATCTTACTCGACCGTTAGTCATTGATAGATCAGAGATATATCTTTCTTCGACAGAAAAAGCATGAGGATTCATTTGATCTTGATCCTTATGGAGCGAAAAAGACACTATACTAGATCTGCACGAACCTCCTGCTAATATCCATAAATGACTTGTTTTTAATAATAGATGAACATTACCATATGTATATTCAGGTGCATGGTGTACATCAGTACTCCAGTGCATTTCTCCCTCTGATTCAGAATAAATATGTTTTCGTACCTTCTCTTTAAAATAAAAAGTGGACGTTCCAGCACGAATTTCAGCAATTACTTGTTCTGATTCTACATATTGATTATTTTGAACTAAAATCAAACTCTTTAGTGGAATATTTACATTATGTAGAATATCCCGACTCTCAATAGTTACATACAAGTCCATAGAACATAGAAAAGCGGGATGCCCATGATGGGTACGTGTGGGATGAACCAAATTCTCATTCAATTTTATTTTTCCATTAGAAGGAGCTCGTACATACTCGGCAGTACCACCTGTGAATACTCCACCGGTATGAAAAGTTCTTAATGTTAGTTGAGTCCCTGGTTCCCCAATTGATTGACCTGCAATAATACCTACAGCTTCTCCCAATTCGACCAGGTCACCATGAGTAGGACTCCGACCATAACATAATTGGCAGATCCAAGATGTACTCCTGCAAGTAAAGGGGGTTCTAATATATATTGGTTGTGCTCGAAAGGTTATGAATCGATTTATAAGTCCAATCCCAATATCTTGATTTCGAGTGGCAAGACATCGCAAACCAATATATATATCGTCTGCTAATACACGACCAATTAGTGTTTGGACAAAAATTTTTTCTGTCATACCATTTTGAGGGCTCACGGAAATACCTCGGATAGTACCACAATCTGTTCTACGTATAATAATGTGTTGAACTACTTCAACAAGTCTACGTGTGAGGTATCCAGCATCTGATGTTCGTACAGCAGTATCTACAACTCCTTTGCGAGCTCCATAGCAGGAAATTATATATTCTGTCAAAGAAAGTCCTTCACGTAAATTGCTTTGAATGGGTAAATCAATCATTTGTCCTTGGGGATCCGACATTAATCCTCTCATACCCACTAATTGATGTATCTGAGATGCATTTCCTCTAGCTCCCGAAAAGGACATTAGATATACTGGATTAGAAGGATCAGTCATACGAAAATTAGGATTCATTTCTTGTCTCAAATATTCACTTGTAGCATACCATATCTCAATGGATTGACGTAATTTTTCTACCACGTGTACATTCCCATAATGATGGTGTTTCTCTAAAATAAAACTTTGTTGTTCGGCGTCTTGGACTAACCATCCCTTCGAAGGGATTGTTAAAAGATCATCAATTCCTAATGAAATAGATGTAGCAGTGGCTTGCTGGAAACCCAAAGTTTTTACTTGATCCAGGATATGTGATGTATATGCCATTCCGAAATGATCGATTAACCTGCTAATAAGTCGTTTCATAGCAGTTCCATTTATCACTTTATTGTGAAAGACCAGATCAGCCCGTTCTGCCATAAGTACCTCTTCTCTTATATTTCTTCTGCTAAGTAGGATTCGACAATGGACCCAAGTCAATGATTCGAAAACTTCCTTTCCTCAATCTTGATTCACACAGAAATTAAGAAATTAGAATACCAGTGAAATTTGGGAGACCTGAATTACCCTAGGCACTAGGCACAAACATCGCCTAATCTAAGAAATTAGATTAGATAGCGTATGAGTAGGCTCGACAAAAACCCTGTATGGCTTCTTCTAATTCTCTATAAAAAGAAATATGACCAAGAGTAGTTCGAATGTATATAGAACGGATTTCTTTTGTTATACTTCCTACTATTAGATAGTGCCCATAAATCTCATGATAAGTACCTAAAGATTCATATTGAACTTCGATGGGAACTTCTCTTGAACCAATGACACGTCGATCTCGTCTCCATCGGAGCCACAAAGGACTATCTAAACTGATTCTTTTCTGTCGATAAGCTCCAAGTGCATCATAGGAACTAGAAAAATGGGGTTCTTTTTCCCTCGTATACCTATAGTTATTATTATGATTATCAACTATTTTTTTTTTGTAGTTTCCACTATTATATGGATTATACCTATTTGCACAAATACCTCGACGATTTCCGATTGTTAATAAATAGAGTCCAATAAGCATGTCTTGAGTTGGTACAGAAATAGGATCCCCGATAGCTGGAGACAAGAGATTCATATGAGAAAACATAAGTAAACGAGCCTCCGCTTGAGCTTCCAAAGATAAAGGTACATGAACAGCCATTTGATCCCCATCAAAGTCTGCATTGAAACCCTTACAAACTAATGGGTGTAAACAAATAGCGCTCCCTTCCACTAAAATAGGTTGGAATGCTTGTATGCCTAATCTGTGCAGGGTGGGTGCTC